ATCGACCCTTATGATAAAGAAGAACCTATAAGCATAGTCGTTTGGTCGAAAAAGATTCATGTATGTTTCCAAGACAAAGTACAAATAGTAATGGATTAGTAATTCATGCAATTTGTACATAAATAAAAAAGAAAAAATTCATAAATAAAAGGTTATAATATTCTAATTTATACTTTATTTAGTTGAATATCTTATTTTATTTTTTTGTTTATTTTGCAGTAGTCGCTGCTAGTCACAATAAAAATTTCAATGAACTAAGTCAATGAGTTATGTATGGAAAAAATAAAAAAAAATTTGAAAAAAAAAACTACACAAATAAAACGTATCATTTTATGTTATAGTAGTGGGGAATTATGGGACAAAAAATAAATCCGCTTGGTTTCAGACTTGGTACAACTCAGAGTCATGATTCTCTTTGGTTTGCACAACGAAGAAATTATTCCGAAAATATACAAGAAGATAAAAAAATACGAGATTGTATCAAAAATTATATACAAAAAAATATAAAAGTATCCTCTGGTGTGGAGGGAATTGGACAGATAAAGATTCAAAAAAGAATCGATCTGATTCAAGTCATAATATATATGGGATTTCCTAAATTATTAATAGAAGGTAAGCCTAAAAAAATAGAAGAATTACAGACGAATATCCTAAAAAAACTGAATTGTGTGAATCGAAAACTAAACATTTCTATTGCAAGAATTGCAAATGCTTATAAACACCCTAATATTCTTGCAGAATTTATAGCCGGACAATTAAAGAATAGAGTTTCCTTTCGTAAAGCAATGAAAAAAGCTATTGAATTAACTGAACAAGCAGGTACAAAAGGAGTTCAAGTACAAATTGCAGGACGTATCGACGGAAAAGAAATTGCACGTGTTGAGTGGATAAGAGAAGGTAGGGTTCCTCTACAAACCATTCGAGCTAAAATTGATTATTGTTGTTATACAGTTCGAACTATTTATGGAGTTTTAGGGATCAAAGTTTGGATATTTCTAAATAAAGAATAAAAAAGAATTAAATCTTTTTCTTTATCTTCAATATCCCATATTTTTTTTTAATAAAACCAAAAATGAAAAATTACTTGATTTTTATTCCCCCAAAATTCTCAATTTTATAAGATTGAATCGACCAAAAAATAAAATTAATTATTTGATATTGATCCTATTGCTATGCTTAGTGTGCGACTCGTTAGTTTTTTTAGAACGGTTCCAATTTAACGACAAAACCAATTCATGGTATAAATTAATTTAAAAGAACTAATAACCAACTCACCGCTTCGGATTATCTAGATCTAAAGAATTAGTCAAAACAAAAAATCGAAATATAAAATATCAAAATAAAAAAGAAATATTAATAATATTATTATATCAACTGAAATATTGTATGAAATATTGTACAACATTAAAAAAATCATATTATTAGTTGTAAAGCAATAAGAATATACGGATAAATGAAGGGGCGAAAGAAAGAGAGAAAAATATATATGAATGATATAGAATTCTAATATGTAAAGGTCTAGGGGTCATCTCAAAAAAAGTAGTGTAATAAAGCATCAATATAAAATGGATATATATATCAATATATTCATAACATAAACTAATTAAGAGCTCTGAATCAATAAAAACTGAGAAGATTGATTCAAGAAAAAATAAAAAAAATATTCTAAAAAAATCTTACTATTAGATATGAAAGAGCTCCGTGGTAGAATTCAGACCTAATCATTAATCGAGAAGCGGCGGGAACGATGAAACCTGCAAATACTTAAGATTTTATTAAAAACAAATCTTAATGATTAATTAGGTGGGATGGCGGAAAAAACCAAAAAACAATTCATTTTTTTTAGGAATTGTGTGCTACATTCCATTTGAATTTGATAATAAAAGAGTAAATATTCGCCCGCGAGAATTTGGATTTTTTTTTATTTTTTTATTTTCGCCAATCCTATAATTAGAAAAATATTAGTAATATAATTAAATTAAAAAAATAAAAATTAAAGATTCATTAGAACATTATAATATAACAAAACAACATTCTCTAGTTATATACGGATAACAAAAATGGTTTATTTTATAAGAATACATATTCAGTTATATATCAAATATATATCAAAACAAAATATAAAAATGTCGAATATACCGATAGGATTCTATGAAATCTCAAAAAATCCCGCGTTGATTAAACATATGAATATTAGTGCATATTATTGTATTGATTAAATCGATTTATATATATAGAATTGCTTCATTCGCGAGGAGCCGTATGAGATGAAAATCTCATGTACGGTTCTGGAATAGAGATGGAATTGAGAAACAACCATCAATTATAACCCCAAAAGAACCAGATTTCGTAAACAACATAGAGGAAGAATGAAAGGAATATCTTATCGAGGGAATCATATTTGCTTCGGAAGATATGCTCTTCAGGCACTTGAACCCGCTTGGATAACATCTAGACAAATAGAAGCGGGACGACGGGCAATGTCACGAAATGTTCGCCGAGGAGGACAAATATGGGTACGCATATTTCCAGACAAACCTGTTACAGTAAGACCGACTGAAACACGCATGGGTTCGGGAAAAGGATCTCCCGAATATTGGGTAGCTGTTGTTAAACCTAAGAAAATACTGTATGAAATGGGTGGGGTCCCAGAAAATATAGCAAGAAAGGCTATTTCAATAGCAGCGTCCAAAATGCCTATACGAACTCAATTCATTATTTCAGGATAATAATTCAAGATAATAATTAGAATTAAAGGAAAGAGGTCTTTAAGATGAAAACAAAAAAATGCAATTGTATATTCCCTTTTTTGAACACAGAATATTTTAACCTCAATCTTTGGACTGAAAGAACAAAAAATGATATGATTCAACCTCAAACTCATTTGACTGTAGCTGATAACAGCGGAGCACGCGAACTGATGTGTATTCGAATTCTAGGAGCTAGTAATCGACGCTATGCTTATATTGGTGACATTGTTGTTGCTGTAATCAAAGAAGCAGTACCAAATACGAACTTAGAAAGATCAGAAGTGATCAGAGCTGTAATTGTACGTACTTGTAAAGAACTCAAACGTAGCAACGGTATAATAATTCAGTATGATGATAATGCTGCAGTTGTCATTGATCAAGAAGGAAATCCAAAAGGAACTCGAATCTTTTGTGCAATCGCCCGGGAATTAAGACAGTTAAATTTCACTAAAATAGTTTCATTAGCACCTGAAGTATTATAAGACGAAACTTTAATTTTAATATGGATACATTATATTATTTTGTGAAAAAAAATGGATTCAATTAATTAATCTAGTTTATCTCACATATATCCCTTTTGGAGTAATTATTATTAAGTATTAGAGGTAGCAATTATTCTCTATTTCAAATATATTTCAGATTAATACTTGATAACCCTATAAAATAAAAATATATATATATAGAATAATATATAGAATAATAATATATATATAAATATATAATAATAATAAATATATATACAAATAGAAAGAAATAGAAAATAAAAAGAGAATAATAAATGGAATAAAGGAGCATGTTGATTATATAGAAAGTAACAGGCAACAATCATTTTCTTTTACTATGGGTAAGGATACCATCGCTGATATAATAACCTATATCCGAAATGCTGATATGAATAAAAAAGGAATGGTTCAAATACCATTTACTAACATCGCAGAAAACACTGTAAAAATACTTTTACGAGAGGGTTTTGTCGAAAACGTCAGAAAACATATAGAAAACGACAAATATTTTTTAGTTTTAACTCTACGGTACAGAAGAAATAGGAAAGGATCATATAAAAATTTTTTAAATTTAAAAAGGATCAGTACACCCGGTCTACGAATATATTCTAATTATCAACGAATCCCGCGAATTTTAGGGGGTATGGGTATTGTAATTCTTTCAACTTCGAGAGGTATAATGACAGATCGAGAAGCTCGATTAGAAAGAATAGGAGGAGAAGTTTTATGTTATATATGGTAATCGTTCAAACATCCGAATTATATGCGAAATTTTTATCCATTAAAAAAAAAAAAGAAAAAGAAAACTCCAATTTCTAATATAACTTCACACCCCTTTATTTATATATTATTATTTAGATATTATATACAAGTATATATTCTATAATTATATACAAGGGTGAATACGCGAAACGGGTTTAACTCGAATAAAAAAAGGGGGGGGGGATTCACGAAAATTTAATTACTAAATAAATAACTTCCCCTGAGTATGTTTCAGGTTTCTTTATATAATGAATACAAATAAGTCATTTTAATTAGGATGTTTTTCAACTTCAACATTATTTTTATTTTTGCAGAGAAGGCTACAATTAGAAGTTCAAAATGTAAGGAAACCTTATTTTCTTCCAAAACTTTTGAATTAACTTATTAAGGAATGATAAATATGAAAATAAGGGCCTCTGTTCGTAAAATTTGTGAAAAATGTCGATTGATTCGAAGACGGGGACGAATTATAGTAATTTGTTACAATCCAAAACATAAACAAAGACAAGGATAATATTTTCATAAACGAAGGCTTTCTAAAAAAAAATAAAAAATATAATTAATATAGAAAAAAAAATCAAATCGAATATAAATTCTAGTTAAAAAATAATAAAAGATGCGTTTGTGACATGAAATGGATATATCCATACCATATATCTTGGACTTATTGACTTATTTTTATGAAATAATTAAATATGGCAAAACCTATACCTAAAAAAAGTTTGCGTAAAAATGGGCGTATTGGTTCGCGTAAGCATACTCGTAAAATACCAAAAGGAGTTATTCATGTACAAGCTAGTTTCAACAATACTATTGTGACTGTTACAGATGTACGAGGTCGGGTGATTTCTTGGTCCTCCGCCGGTACTTGTGGATTCAAAGGTACACGAAGGGGGACACCCTTTGCCGCTCAAACCGCAGCAGGAAATGCTATCCGAACAGTAGCGGATCAAGGCATGCAAAGAGCAGAAGTAATGATAAAAGG